GTTAATGTAGCTTATTAAAAGCAAAGCACTGAAAATGCTTAGATGGATGCAAGCATCCCATAAACAACAAAAGGTTTGGTCCTGGCCTTATAGTTAGTTGGAGGCAGAATTACACATGCAAATCTCCATAAACCAGTGTCAAATCCCGCAGAGTTTTATCTAACTCCTAGGAGAGGGTATCAAGTACATTCAATAGCTAAAGACGCCTTGCCTAGCCACGCCCCCACGGGACCCAGCAGTGATAAAAATTAAGCAATGAACGAAAGTTTGACTAAGCCATGCCTCTTTAAGGGTTGGTAAATTTCGTGCCAGCCACCGCGGTCATACGATTAACCCAAACTAACTATTCTCGGCGTAAAACGTGTTACTAGAAACTCACAAAATAGAATTAAAATCCACCCAATATGTGAAAATTCATCGCTGGACCTAAGACCAATGACGAAAGTAATTCTAACAAACATGATACACGATAGCTAAGACCCAAACTGGGATTAGATACCCCACTATGCTTAGCCCTAAACCTTAGTAATTAGTTAACAAAAATATTTGCCTGAGAACTACTGGCCACAGCTTAAAACTCAAAGGACTTGGCGGTACTTTATATCCATCTAGAGGAGCCTGTTCTATAATCGATAAACCCCGTTATACCTCACCACCCCTTGCTAATACAGCCTATATACCGCCATCTTCAGCAAACCCTAAAAAGGAGAAAAAGTAAGCAAGAGAATCCACATAAAAACGTTAGGTCAAGGTGTAGCCAATGAGGTGGGAAGCAATGGGCTACATTTTCTTACAAAGAACACTACGCTACCCTTTATGAAACTAAAGGACAAAGGAGGATTTAGTAGTAAATTAAGAATAGAGAGCTTAATTGAATCGAGCAATGAAGTACGTACACACCGCCCGTCACCCTCCTCAAACTAAATAAAAGAAAACTATACATAATTACATCAAATTTTTACGAGAGGAGATAAGTCGTAACAAGGTAAGCATACTGGAAAGTGTGCTTGGAATAACCATGGCGTAGCTTAATCAACAAAAGCATCTGGCCTACACCCAGAAGACTTCAAACCAATGGACACCATGAACCAAGCCTAGCCCTAACAAATTCTAACTCAACTACAAGCTACAATAAAACAAATCATTTGACATCAGGGAGTATTGGAGAAAGAAACCTACTTAAGGAGCTATAGAGAAAGTACCGCAAGGGAAAGATGAAAGAACACTTAAAAGTAAAAACAAGCAAAGATTAAACCTTGTACCTTTTGCATAATGAGTTAACTAGAAAACGTCTAACTAAGAGATCTTAAGCTAGACACCCCGAAACCAAACGAGCTACCTAAGAGCAGTACAAAGAACGAACCCGTCTATGTAGCAAAATAGTGGGACGACTCTTAGGTAGAGGTGAAAAGCCTACCGAGCTTGGTGATAGCTGGTTACCCGACAAAGAATTTCAGTTCAACTTTAAGATTGCCACAAGAAACAACAATCAAAATGTAATCTTAAATTTTAGCCTAAAGAGGGACAGCTCTTTAGGAACGGAAACAACCTTTTATAGTGAATAAATACTACATACTCGCACCATTGTTGGCCTAAAGGCAGCCACCAATAAAGAAAGCGTTAAAGCTCAACACTATAAACTCCTTAATACCTTAAATAATAATGAATTCCTATAAACACTAATCGGGTCAATCTATAAACCCATAGATGAGATACTGTTAACATGAGTAACAAGAACACCGTTCTCCAAGCACAAGCCTATAACAACCCGGATAACCATTGTTAGTTAACACAAACAGGCGAATACACCACCAATAAAACCAACCTGAACACAAAGTGTTAATCCAACACAGGCGTGCAGCAAGGAAAGATTAAAAGAAGTAAAAGGAACTCGGCAAACAAGAATCCCGCCTGTTTACCAAAAACATCACCTCTAGCATTAAAAGTATTAGAGGCACTGCCTGCCCAGTGACCAGACGTTAAACGGCCGCGGTATCCTGACCGTGCAAAGGTAGCATAATCACTTGTTCCTTAATTAGGGACTAGAATGAATGGCCCCACGAGGATTCAACTGTCTCTTACCTCCAATCAGTGAAATTGACCTCCCCGTGAAGAGGCGGGGATAAAACAATAAGACGAGAAGACCCTATGGAGCTTCAATCTCCTAGCTTATCTACCCAATTAATTACCCTACTGGGCTAAAGAAAAAGAAATAAGCCAGTGATTTCGGTTGGGGTGACCTCGGAGAATAAAAAAACCTCCGAACGATTTTAACCTAGACACACAAGTCAAAGTACTAAAATCCAATTGATCCAATTTATTTGATCAACGGACCAAGTTACCCTAGGGATAACAGCGCAATCCTATTCAAGAGTCCATATCGACAATTAGGGTTTACGACCTCGATGTTGGATCAGGACATCCCAATGGTGCAGCAGCTATTAATGGTTCGTTTGTTCAACGATTAAAGTCCTACGTGATCTGAGTTCAGACCGGAGCAATCCAGGTCGGTTTCTATCTATTTACTATTTCTCCCAGTACGAAAGGACAAGAGAAATGAGGCCTCCTTGACACAAGCGCCTCAAAACTAATACATGAAATTATCTTAATTTAGTAAGTTAGTCCAACGGCCCCCTAGACAAGGGCATTATTAGGGTGGCAGAGCCAGGAAATTGCGTAAGACTTAAAACCTTGTTCCCAGAGGTTCAAATCCTCTCCCTAATAGTGTATTTCATTAACATCCTAACACTCCTAGTTCCAGTACTCATTGCCATAGCATTTCTCACCTTAGTCGAACGAAAAATCCTAGGCTACATACAACTACGAAAAGGCCCAAACATCGTTGGGCCCTACGGAGTCCTCCAACCATTCGCAGACGCCATAAAGCTATTCATTAAAGAACCTTTACGCCCCCTAACTACTTCTACAACCCTATTCATTATTGCCCCAACATTATCACTATCGCTAGCCCTAAGTCTATGAATCCCCCTCCCCATGCCGCACCCCCTAGTTAACCTAAACCTAGGGGTTCTATTCATCTTGGCCACATCAAGCCTTTCCGTCTACTCAATCCTATGATCAGGGTGAGCATCCAACTCCAAATACTCAATATTCGGGGCCCTACGAGCAGTAGCACAAACAATTTCATACGAAGTAACAATAGCAATTATCCTTCTATCCGTCCTTTTAATAAATGGGTCTTTCTCAATCCAATCACTTATTCATACACAAGAACCACTATGACTCCTAATCCCAGCCTGACCATTAGCCATAATATGATTTATCTCAACCCTGGCAGAAACAAACCGAGCCCCATTCGACCTAACAGAGGGGGAGTCAGAACTAGTCTCAGGCTTCAACGTAGAGTACGCTGCAGGACCATTCGCCTTATTTTTCATAGCAGAATACATAAATATTATCCTAATAAATGCCCTTTCAACAATTGTGTTTATAGGCCCATTCCACGACCCCACCAACCCAGAACTCTACACAACAAACTTCATACTAAAGACCATAATACTAACAACCGCCTTCCTATGAATTCGAGCCTCCTACCCACGATTCCGATATGACCAACTAATGCACCTCCTATGAAAAAACTTCCTACCACTAACCCTAGCCTTTTGTATATGACATATCTCAACACCCATATTCATAGCGAGCATTCCACCTTACACCTAGAAATATGTCTGAAAAAAGAGTTACTTTGATAGAGTAAATAATAGAGGTTTAAACCCTCTTATTTCTAGAACAACAGGAATTGAACCTATACCTGAGAATCCAAAATTCTCCGTGCTACCAATTACACTCCATTCTAAAAGTAAGGTCAGCTAATAAAGCTATCGGGCCCATACCCCGAAAATGTTGGTTTAAACCCTTCCCGTACTAATAAATCCAATCACACTTACAATTATTTATTCAACTATCATTATAGGGCCAATAATTACAATACTAAGCCCCAATCTATTTGTGATATGAATTGGACTAGAGATAAACTTACTAGCCCTTATTCCACTTATAATAAACAACTCAAATCCACGCTCCACTGAAGCAGCTACTAAATATTTCCTCACACAAGCAACCGCCTCAATAATCCTCTTACTCTCCATCCTTATAAACTTCAAACAACTAGGCATCTGGACATTTCAACCAGAGACCAACAATACTATTATAACAATAACTTTTGTTTCCCTAGCAATTAAACTAGGCCTAGCCCCATTTCACTCATGACTGCCAGAAGTTACACAAGGTGTTAAACTCAGTGTAGGGTTCATCCTACTCACATGACAAAAAGTAGCCCCCTTATCTATCCTATTCCAATTTCATGAACTCATTAGCCCCAATCTACTAATTACATCGGCCATTATCTCAGTACTTATCGGAGCATGAAATGGGCTAAACCAAACACAAACACGAAAAATCTTAGCCTACTCATCCATCGCCCACATAGGATGAATAATCTCCATTTTACCGTACAACCCATCACTAACAACCCTTAACCTCATTATCTACATTATCATAACCACCCCACTATTTATTATTTTCCATGCCCACTCATTCACATCAATCTCCTCCATATCACTCATGTGAAACAAAATACCGATAGCTCTTCCCATAGTCTCATTAATTCTACTATCAACAGGTGGCCTCCCCCCACTCACAGGATTCTTACCTAAATGGGCCATCATCACTGAACTTATAAAAAACAACGGCCTACCACTAGCCACATTAATAGCAATAACCGCCCTCATTAACCTATTCTTTTACACACGACTAATCTACTCAACCTCACTAACCACATTCCCTAGCAACAACAACTCCAAAATGTACATACACCAAAACCACACAAAAAATAACAGCGTACTATCACCAACAATAATCATTAGCACACTCATACTTCCCCTATCCCCACTACTTCTGTAACAGAAGTTTAGGATAGTCAGTCCAAGAGCCTTCAAAGCCCTAAGCAAACCCATAAAGTTTAACTTCTGATAAGGACTGCAAGACTATATCTTACATCTAATGAATGCAAATCAATTGCTTTTATTAAGCTAAGTCCTCTGCTAGATTGATAGGACTTAAACCTATAAACTTTTAGTTAACAGCTAAACACCTTAATATGGCTTCAATCTACTTCTCCCGCCTATCAGAAAAGGGGGCGGGAGAAGCCTTAGTAGAGTAAGTTCTCTACACCTTCGAATTTGCAATTCGATGTGATTATCACCTTAAGGCCTGGTAAAAAGAGGCTTTATCCTCTGTGCTTAGATTTACAGTCTAATGCTCTACTCAGCCATTTTACCTATGTTCATTAATCGCTGATTATTTTCTACCAACCACAAAGACATCGGAACCCTATACCTACTGTTTGGGGCTTGAGCAGGGATAGTAGGAACTGCCCTCAGCATCCTAATTCGAGCAGAGCTAGGCCAGCCAGGCGCCCTGTTAGGCGATGATCAAATTTACAACGTAATCGTAACAGCCCATGCATTCGTAATAATTTTCTTCATAGTTATACCAATAATGATCGGTGGCTTCGGAAACTGGCTTGTCCCACTTATAATTGGGGCACCAGATATAGCATTCCCCCGAATAAACAACATAAGTTTCTGACTTCTACCCCCATCATTTCTGCTATTATTAGCATCATCAATAGTAGAAGCCGGGGCGGGAACAGGTTGAACCGTTTATCCACCATTAGCTGGCAATCTAGCACATGCTGGAGCATCAGTGGACCTAACTATCTTCTCCCTACACTTAGCAGGTGTATCATCAATCCTTGGGGCAATTAACTTCATTACTACAATCATCAATATGAAACCACCAGCCATAACACAATATCAAACCCCATTATTCGTATGATCAGTCCTAATTACTGCCGTACTCCTACTACTTTCCCTCCCCGTCCTAGCCGCAGGAATTACAATACTTCTTACAGACCGCAATCTAAACACTACTTTCTTCGACCCGGCCGGAGGTGGTGACCCGATTCTCTACCAACACCTATTCTGATTCTTTGGTCACCCAGAAGTATACATTCTTATCCTACCCGGGTTCGGCATCATCTCCCACATTGTAACCTACTACTCAGGTAAAAAAGAACCATTCGGGTACATAGGAATAGTCTGAGCCATAATATCTATTGGATTCCTTGGGTTTATTGTCTGAGCCCACCATATATTCACAGTAGGACTTGACGTAGACACACGAGCCTACTTTACATCAGCCACAATGATCATCGCTATTCCAACAGGAGTAAAAGTCTTTAGCTGACTAGCAACCCTGCATGGAGGTAATATTAAATGATCGCCTGCAATACTATGAGCACTAGGGTTCATCTTCCTATTTACAGTCGGTGGGCTAACAGGCATTGTATTGTCAAATTCTTCCCTAGACATTGTGCTTCACGACACATATTATGTAGTCGCCCATTTCCACTATGTTCTATCCATAGGTGCTGTGTTTGCCATTATGGCTGGATTCGTGCACTGATTCCCCCTATTCACAGGCTACACACTAGATGATATATGAGCTAAGACTCACTTCGCCATCATATTCGTAGGGGTAAACATGACATTCTTCCCACAACATTTTCTTGGTCTATCAGGCATGCCACGACGTTACTCCGACTACCCAGATGCTTACACTACATGAAACACAGTCTCATCCATAGGATCCTTTATCTCACTGACAGCAGTTCTAGTTATAGTTTTCATAATCTGAGAAGCCTTTGCTTCCAAACGAGAAGTGCTCTATGTAGAACATACATCCACAAACCTGGAGTGACTTCACGGCTGCCCACCTCCATACCACACATTTGAAGAGCCAACCTTTGTTAAAGTAAAATAAGAAAGGAAGGATTCGAACCCCCTAAAACTGGTTTCAAGCCAGCATCATAACCTCTATGTCTTTCTTAATGAGATATTAGTAAACAAATTACATAACTTTGTCAAAGTTAAATTATAGATTAGACTCTATATATCTTATATGGCTTACCCCCTTCAACTAGGCTTACAAGATGCTTCCTCGCCCATTATAGAAGAGCTAATAAATTTTCATGACCATACTCTTATAATCGTATTCCTAATCAGCACGTTAGTCCTATACATTATCACCCTTATACTTACAACTAAATTAACTCATACCAGCACCATGGATGCCCAAGAGGTAGAAACTATCTGAACCATCTTACCCGCCGTTATCCTAATTCTAATCGCCCTGCCTTCATTACGAATCCTATATATAATAGACGAAATCAATAACCCAGCCCTAACAGTAAAAACAATGGGCCACCAATGATATTGAAGCTATGAATATACAGATTACGAAGACCTATGCTTCGACTCATACATAATTCCCACATCCGACTTAAAACCAGGAGATCTTCGACTCCTAGAAGTAGATAACCGAGTAGTCCTCCCCATAGAACTACCAATCCGAATGCTAATCTCATCCGAAGATGTCCTTCACTCATGAGCGGTCCCTTCCCTAGGACTTAAAACAGACGCTATCCCAGGACGACTAAATCAAGCAACCATCTCATCCAACCGCCCTGGGCTATTCTACGGACAATGCTCAGAGATCTGCGGATCTAACCATAGCTTTATGCCCATTGTACTTGAAATAGTCCCCCTAAAAAACTTTGAAGACTGATCTGTATCAATAATCTAGCCACACTGCGAAGCTTAGAGCGTTAGCCTTTTAAGTTAAAGTTAGAGATGGTAAGTCTCCACAGTGAATGCCACAACTGGATACATCTACATGATTTATTACTGTCTTATCGACCACAATCACACTGTTCGTTCTTATACAATTAAAAATTTCACTCCACCTATTCCCACAAACCCCATCAATCAAGTCAGTTAAACTTATAAAAACTAACAACCCATGAGAATCAAAATGAACGAAAATTTATTCGCCTCTTTCATTACCCCAACAATAATAGGCCTACCCATTGTTGTACTCATTATCATGCTCCCACCAATACTAATAACCTCCTCCAAACGGCTAATCTCAAACCGCTTCCACTCATTCCAACAGTGGTTAATCAAAACTATCATAAAACAAATAATGCTAATCCACTCACCCAAAGGACGCACATGATCACTGATATTAGTATCCCTAATTATATTTATTGGCTCAACTAACCTTCTAGGACTGTTACCTCACACATTCACCCCAACAACACAACTATCAACAAACCTAGGAATAGCGATCCCACTATGAGCTGGGGCCGTTATCCTAGGCTTTCGACACAAACTAAAAGCTTCACTAGCCCACTTCCTACCACAAGGAACACCCATCTCCCTGATTCCAATACTTATCATCATTGAAACCATTAGTCTATTTATTCAGCCTATAGCCCTGGCAGTCCGTCTAACAGCCAATATCACCGCAGGCCACCTATTAATTCATCTAATCGGAGGCGCCACACTTGTTCTAACAAGCATCAGCCCACCTACAGCTACAATTACATTTATCATCCTGGCCCTCCTAACAATCCTAGAATTTGCTGTAGCCCTAATTCAAGCCTACGTATTTACATTATTAGTAAGCCTCTACTTACACGATAATACCTAATGACCCACCAAACCCACGCTTTCCATATAGTTAACCCAAGCCCATGACCTCTAACAGGGGCATTTTCTGCCCTTCTACTAACCTCAGGCTTAGTCATATGATTCCACTACAACTCAATCACCCTCCTATCATTAGGACTTCTGGGTAATGCACTCACCATGTACCAATGATGACGCGACGTGATCCGAGAGGGCACCTATCAAGGACATCACACACCTGTTGTACAAAAAGGCCTACGCTACGGAATAATCCTATTTATCATCTCCGAAGTATTCTTTTTCGCAGGCTTCTTCTGAGCATTCTACCACTCAAGCCTAGTCCCAACACATGACCTAGGGGGATGCTGACCACCAACAGGAATCACACCACTAAACCCCCTAGAAGTCCCACTACTAAATACATCAGTTTTACTAGCATCAGGAGTCTCTATCACATGAGCCCACCACAGCCTAATAGAAGGAAAACGAAACAACATAAACCAAGCCCTATTTATCACAATCGCACTAGGTATTTATTTCACTGTCCTACAAGCCTCAGAATATTTCGAAGCCCCCTTCTCTATCTCAGATGGAATTTACGGGTCCACTTTCTTTATAGCAACCGGGTTCCACGGCCTACACGTAATTATCGGCTCTACCTTCCTAACTATTTGCTTCATACGACAATTAAAATTCCACTTCACATCAAAACACCACTTTGGCTTCGAAGCAGCAGCATGATACTGACACTTCGTAGACGTAGTATGACTATTCCTATACGTATCCATCTATTGATGAGGATCATACTTTCTTAGTATAATCAGTACATCTGACTTCCAATCAGCTAGCTCTAGCAAAACCTAGAAGAAAGTAATTAACATAGCACTAATCCTAATAGTAAACACCACACTAGCAATAGTTCTAATTTCCGTAGCCTTCTGACTACCTCACCTAAACATATACACTGAAAAAGCTAACCCCTATGAATGCGGATTTGACCCTATAAGCTCAGCCCGATTACCCTTCTCAATGAAATTCTTCCTAGTAGCAATTACATTTCTACTATTTGACCTTGAAATCGCACTACTGCTACCGCTTCCATGGGCTATACAATACCCCAACATAAATACACCAACAATTATCGCATTTACCCTAATCACAATCCTAGCCCTGGGCCTAGCCTACGAGTGAACCCAAAAAGGCTTAGAATGAACAGAATAGTTGGTAATTAGTTTAATTAAAATTAATGATTTCGACTCATTAGATTATGATAATATCATAATTACCAAAAATGACACCTGCAGTAATTAATATCACCCTAGCCTTCACTTTCTCTCTACTAGGAACTCTTATATTCCGATCACACCTTATATCCACCCTCCTATGTCTAGAAGGAATAATACTATCCTTATTTATCATAGCCACTATCACACCCCTAAACACACACTCAATAATCATATTCCCAATCCCCATCACCATCCTGGTATTCGCCGCTTGCGAGGCAGCTGTCGGACTAGCCTTACTAGCAAAAATCTCAAACACCTACGGCTCTGATATAGTACATAACCTAAACCTCCTACAATGCTAAAAATTATCTTTCCATCATTAATACTGCTTCCACTAACTTGGTTTTCAAACCACAAAAAAGTATGAATTAATGTGACAACCTATAGCCTCCTAATTAACCTTATCTCCATCAACCTCTTATGGCAAAATAGCGAAAACAGCATAAACTTCTCTATCATGTTCTCCGCAGACCCCTTATCAGCACCTCTCCTAGTACTAACAACCTGACTACTTCCACTGATACTCCTAGCCAGCCAGAATCACATCAAAAAAGAACCTGATCACAGCAAAAAACTATACATCTCCCTACTAGTTACCCTCCAAGCTCTTCTTATCATGACGTTCTCTGCCAACGAACTAATCATATTCTACGTACTATTTGAAGCCACCCTAATTCCTACCCTTGTCATTATCACACGATGGGGAAACCAAACAGAACGCCTAAACGCAGGAATCTACTTCCTATTTTACACCCTAGTAGGATCAATCCCCCTACTAATTGCCCTTTTTTTCTTTCAAAACTCAACAGGAACACTAAATTTCCCCTTAATAACACTAAACACCCTACCAATAGATCAAACATGGTCCAACAACATCCTATGATTAGCCTGCATAATAGCCTTCATAGTTAAGATACCACTATATGGAGTCCACTTGTGACTCCCCAAAGCCCATGTAGAAGCCCCCATTGCAGGATCCATAATCCTAGCAGCAATCCTACTAAAACTGGGTGGGTATGGCATAATACGAGTATCTATAACCCTAGACCCAATGACCAAATATATGGCCTACCCATTTATTCTGCTGTCACTATGAGGTATAATCATAACTAGCTCTATCTGCCTACGACAGACAGACCTAAAATCCCTCATCGCCTATTCCTCAGTTAGCCACATAGCCCTAGTCATCGCCGCCATTATAATCCAAACCCCATGAAGCTTTATAGGAGCCACAGCACTTATAATTGCCCACGGTCTAACATCCTCCCTATTATTCTGCCTAGCTAACACAAACTATGAACGCATCCACAGTCGAACAATAATTATAGCCCGAGGACTACAAACAGTATTTCCCCTAATAGCCACATGATGAATCATAGCAAGCTTAGCCAACCTAGCCCTCCCACCAACAATCAACCTAATTGGAGAACTAATAATTACAGTCTCCCTATTCTCTTGATCAAGTCCATCCATTGTTCTACTAGGATCTAACATCCTCATTACATCCATCTACTCAATCTACATAATCGTAACAACACAACGCGGCAAACTAACCAACCACATAAACAATCTGCAACCTTCCCACACACGAGAATCTACCCTAATAACCCTCCACATTCTACCTCTTATCCTACTCACCATTAACCCAAAACTAATCTTGGGCCCCACATTATGTTGATATAGTTTAAAAAAAACACCAGACTGTGAATCTGAAGATAGGATACATCATCCTTATTTACCAAGAAAGTATGCAAGAGCTGCTAACTCATGCCACCGTACTTAAACGCACGGCTTTCTTACTTTTATAGGATAGAAGTAATCCGTTGGTCTTAGGAACCAAAAACTTGGTGCAACTCCAAATGAAAGTAATAAATACCATCACATCCTCTATCCTTCTTATCCTAACACTACTATTATTACCTATAATCCTCTCATTCACTAACATAGTAAAGCACAACAACTTCCCAAACTACGTAACCTCCTGCATCAAATACGCGTTCTTCATTAGCCTTATTCCTCTGTTCTACTTCTTCAACTCCGGCGCAGAACTAGTAATTACAAACTGACACTGAGTCTCTATTGGACCCATCAAACTATCCATAAGCCTAAAGTTCGACTTCTTCTCAATCATTTTCCTACCAGTTGCCCTGTACGTCACATGATCAATTATAGAATTCTCTACATGATACATGCACTCAGAGCCTAACCTACCCCGATTTATCAAATACCTCCTCACATTCTTAATTACCATAATTATCTTAACCACAGCCAACAACCTATTCCAACTATTCATTGGCTGAAAAGGTGTAGGAATCATATCTTTCCTGCTAATCGGATGATGATTTGGACGAACTGACGCAAACACAGCAGCCCTACAAGCCATCCTATATAACCGCATTGGCGACATTGGACTTATGCTAGCAATAGCCTGATTCTGTACAAAGACCAACTCATGAGAACTTCAACAAATCTTCATTTTAAATGACTCAAATACTATCCCCCTAGCAGGACTCCTATTAGCAGCCACAGGAAAATCAGCTCAATTCGGGCTACACCCATGGTTACCCTCAGCAATGGAAGGACCAACCCCCGTCTCAGCACTACTACACTCGAGCACTATAGTCGTCGCAGGTGTGTTTCTTCTAATCCGGTTTCACCCCCTCATTTCCAACAACAACACCATCTTAACAGCTATACTATGCCTTGGGGCAACAACCACTCTATTCACAGCAATCTGCGCACTCACCCAAAACGATATCAAAAAAATCGTAGCATTCTCAACATCTAGCCAACTAGGACTTATAATAGTCACCCTCGGTATTAACCAACCTTACCTAGCCTTCCTGCACATCTGTACCCACGCATTCTTCAAAGCCATATTATTCATATGCGCAGGGTCTATCATCCACAGCCTTAATGACGAACAAGACATTCGAAAAATAGGCGGATTAGCAAAACCCATACCATTCACATCCTCTTGCCTCACAATCGGCAGCCTAGCCCTAACAGGAGCACCATTCCTCACAGGATTCTATTCTAAAGACCTGATCATCGAGGCAGCCAATACCTGCTACACCAACGCCTGAGCCCTATTAATTACACTAGTAGCCACCTCTATAACAGCCGTTTATAGCATACGAATCATTTACTTCGTCTTAATAACCAAACCCCGTTTCCCTTCCATAATCATTATCAACGAAAACAACACAATACTAACCAACCCTATCAAACGACTAGCACTGGGAAGTATCTTAGCAGGATTTTTCATCTCATACAACATCCCACCTTCAACCGTACAAGTAATAACCATACCCTGATACCTAAAAACTACAGCCCTAATAATCACCATTACAGGCTTTGCAATCGCACTAGAGCTTAACAACCTAACCAATAACTTTACACCAACAAAACCCTCAATCACAAACTCATTCTCCACTTCCCTAGGCTACTTCCCAACAATCATTCACCGACTTCTACCACTAAAAACACTTAGTACAAGTTTTAAAACAGCCTTAACCATACTAGACCTAACCTGGTTAGAAAAAGCTATCCCCAAAGCCACCTCCACCATCCACACACTCACCTCATCCTCCCTAAGTAACCAAAAAGGAATAGTAAAATTATATTTTCTCTCATTCCTAATCACACTCACCTGCATCCCAATAATATTCCTCACCTAATTTCCACGAGTAATCTCAATAATAATAAATACACCCATGAACAAAGTTCAACCAGAAACAATCATCAACCATGCAGAACAACTATACAATGCAGCCACACCAGCACCCCCTTCACCCATAAACCCCAGCCCATCACCATCATAAACCACCCATCCCCCCATACTATTAAACTCTAACATCATCTCTGCGCCCTCATAATAACTACTAACAAACAACATACCCAACTCCATAAAAATACTCATCAACAAAACTCCAACTGTCAGCCAGCTAGAGACCCATGCCTCAGGGTAATCTTCAGCAGATATAGCAGTAGTATAACCAAATACAACCAACATACCCCCCAAATAAATTAAAAACACCATTAAACCTAAAAAAGAACCACCAAACCCCAACACCGCTAAACAACCTGAGCACCCACTAACAATTAAACACAAACCACCATAAATAGGAGAAGGCTTCAAAGAAGTGCCTAAACAACCCAACGCAATTACTAAGCTTAAAAAATAAATTAATTCTGTCATAATTCCTACATAGACTTTAACTATGACCAATGACATGAAAAATCATCGTTGTAATTCAACTATAGAAACACCTAATGACAATCGTACGAAAAAACCACCCACTAATCAAAATCATTAACCACTCATTCATTGATCTTCCTGCCCCATCAAACATCTCATCATGATGAAACTTCGGCTCACTACTTGGCCTATGCCTAATTATCCAAATCCTCACAGGATTATTCCTAGCCATACACTACACATCAGACACATCAACAGCATTCTCATCAGTAGCCCACATCTGCCGCGACGTAAACTACGGCTGACTCATCCGATACATACACGCTAATGGAGCTTCTATATTCTTCATCTGCCTCTTCCTGCATGTAGGACGCGGAGTTTACTACGGCTCCTACAACATAATCGAAACATGAAACATAGGGATTATCTTACTATTTGCCGTAATAGCAACAGCATTCATGGGTTACGTACTTCCATGAGGACAAATATCATTCTGAGGGGCCACAGTAATTACAAACCTTCTATCAGCTATTCCATACATCGGCACTACCCTAGTAGAATGAATCTGAGGCGGCTTCTCAGTAGACAAAGCTACACTTACACGATTCTTCGCCTTCCACTTCATCTTACCATTCATTATCACCGCCCTAGTACTAGTTCATCTACTGTTCCTTCACGAAACAGGATCCAACAACCCAATTGGACTAAACTCAGACGCAGATAAAATCCCCTTCCACCCCTACTACACAATTAAAGACCTACTAGGAGTCCTTATTCTATTAATAGCTTTCATAATTTTAACTTTATTTTTCCCAGATATTCTAGGAGACCCTGATAATTATACCCCTGCAAATCCACTCAACACCCCACCACACATTAAGCCAGAATGATACTTCCTATTCGCCTACGCCATCCTTCGATCCATTCCCAACAAACTAGGTGGCGTTCTAGCCCTAATCCTATCAATTCTAATCCTAGCCCTAATGCCCTTCCTCCACACTTCAAAGCAACGAACACTAACCTTCCGCCCAATTACACAAACCATATATTGAATCCTAGTCGCCGACCTCCTAATTCTCACATGAATCGGCGGCCAACCAGTTGAATACCCATTCATTATTATCGGACAAGCAGCCTCAGTAGCCTACTTCGCCATCATCGTTATCCTCATGCCAATCGCAGGCATAATTGAAAACAACATCCTAAACCTGGACTAATTGTCCTGATAGTATAAACATTACACTGGTCTTGTAAACCAGAAATGAAAAGCCCATTTTCTCAGGACATCAAGAAGGAAGGACCTCTCCCCCACCATCAGCACCCAAAGCTGACATTCTAATTAAACTACTTCTTGTACATAAATTTATCTAACACATAATACATTTATGTATATCGTACATTAAATTATATTCCCCTAGCATATAAGCATGTACTATATATCAATTACACAAGACATTATACCCTTCACCCACATTAATCACATAAACCATGTCTATTAAGAACAACTGATTAATTAATGCTCCTTACACATACATGTAATACCCCCATACCCCATTCTATTATAAACTCTCCTTGTCCATACGACTATCCACCACCCTATTTGGTCTAACAACTCCCCATCCTCCGTGAAACCAGCAACCCGCCCACCAATGCCCCTCTCCTCGCTCCGGGCCCATTTTAACTTGGGGGTTACTAATGTGAAACTTTATCAGGCATCTGGTTCTTACCTCAGGGCCATAGAATGTTTTATCGTCCATACGTTCCCCTTAAATAAGACATCTCGATGGTACGGGTCTAATCAGCCCATGCCCAGCATAACTGTAGTCTCGGGCAGTTGGTATCTTTTTATTTTCGGGATGCTGTGACTCAGCATAGCCGTCAAGGCATGAACTTCAACTTGACCTGTAGACGAACTTTCTATTCAAGCGTCATTTATCCTCATACGTTCCCAAACAGCATATTAATTCATTGGACCGGGACATAACAGTAAGTCGTACACTAATGAAAATGCTACCCTCCCCTAATAGATTCCCCGAAGACATATTATCCATGCTAGATAGACATAAACTCCACCACTCAGCTTTCCCCCCCCCTCCCACAGACGCGTTAGCGGGCTCTTGTACATTCGAGTAGTCCCCCAAATGTGACTTAAAATTTAGTATCGACAACCTCCCCCCCCCGAAAACTCCAATACCAAAAACCAACCCCAAAAACCCAAAAATCCCCAAGTGTAATTCAGTATTGATTTATTCTA